CTACGAAGGATAAACAAAGATCAAAAGCTCTGATTCAAAATTATATTGCTTTGTCCCCCCACGAGGAATTGCCAAACCATTTGACTATTGACCCATTCCAATATAAAGGATTAGTAAATCAAATAATAGATAGTAAATGGATCGGTTTAAAAATAAATGAGTTGTTAGTCGTAGAATATTATTCCCGTCAGACTTGAAACGAAAATAACAAAGAAAAGTTCAGACAATTATGTCCCCCTTTTGCCGAAGTAAATAGATCTAGGGTCCTTTTTTTATCCACATTTTTTTTCATTCATGTATCGCAAATAGGTTATCCGTAGGATTGGATTTTTTTCTTTTTGCTCTTTTCTTTACGCGATATTTTGTATTTTATGTACCTTACCACAGCAATGTAATTAGGAATAGAGAATCTCTATCAAATGCTGTTGGAAGAATGGTATCAATTGTTATTTGATTTGATACATTGTGGTCGGTAACGTCTGTGAATTAACAGAAACGGAAAGAGAGGGATTCGAACCCTCGGTAAACAAAAGCCTACATAGCAGTTCCAGTGCTACGCCTTGAACCACTCGGCCATCTCTCCTACATAATCTTATTATTGACCAGAAACCGAGTGAATAGCGAGTCATTCATATTATTACAGTACAGGTACGACTGATCCATGATTCTATAGGAATCAAAAATTAATTTCCAATTTAGCAACAACAACTTATCTCATCAACTACCCCATATATCTATTACAAATTAATGAATCGTACCATGGATTTTTCTATTCCATTTCAATATTTTTTCATGGAATGATTATTCCATCCTTTTTCTTCTTTGGATCATAACCAAATCCAAATTTCTCGAGTTATCAGAATCCATACCAAAATAAAGCCCTCGGTTATTCAACTTAGATGAAATAGTAATAGCTACACTAATTTGTATGCTACGAAATTTGGATGAGATCCAATCTCATTCAAAAGTATCCTATCTCTCTTTGTCCAAAGGGCGCACAATTTGAGCAGAAGGTCCACGTCTTTGTTTTTTTTTTTAGAATGAGTCGTCTGTTTTTATGTTATTTTGTACTACAATTCCTTTTTTGCGGGATCATTTTCCCCGAGGGATAATGAGAAGAATTATAGAATGGATTGCTAATTATGCCTAGATCTCGGATAAACGGAAATTTTATTGATAAGACCTCTTCAATTGTAGCCAATATTTTATTACGAATAATTCCAACAACTTTAGGAGAAAAAAAGGCATTTACCTATTACAGGGATGGTGTGATTTGATTCTTTTTTCTTGTTTTTTTTTGTTTTTTTTTAGCCCTCACACCCCAGTCTTAGAATAAAAAGACGTTGTTCGGAATAGAAAGAACCAAATTATGGAAAAACCTATGCTTGGTGAAGGTAAAGTTTGGAGATAGAACAATTCCTTCTGTCGTGTATCCTCGATTGATCCAGCCTCGGATACTTTAATTATCGATTTTAGTATTGAACAAAAGGTTATACCTATAGGTTCTGTATTGCAGGTCCACTAGTACCAATAGGAGGCATAGGGGAAGAAGCACTACACCTAGGAATCAACAACACGAAAACTTTGTTATAAAATACCCTTTTCCTTATCAGTATTGGGACTAGCAAGAATGGTTGGGACAACAAACATCCATCTCGTTCGTACTTTGGATACCCGTATAACCATCAAAGATCGTTGAAGTGACTAATTCCTGGAAATAGTAGGCGTTGAGGACAAAGAAATCGTTGGAGTTATCATTTCTATCTAGCACTAATACGATTGGTGTTAAGAAAAAACCTCTTGCGGGAAGGCTGGCTAGAGACTTCTTGTAAAAATACTAGCTCCTGTCAGTTCATAATGAGAATAGTGAAATTTTGATTCTATGGATTATTCCCCCTAGTATTATGCACAGAAGGGAGGAGCCGTATGAGATGAAAATCTCACGTACGGTTCTGGAACGGAGATTTTTTGAATAAAATGAACGACCGTAACGGATGTCGGCTCAATCCGAAGGAAATTATGCGGAAGCTTTACAGAATTATTATGAAGCTACGCGACCAGAAATAGATCCCTATGATCGAAGTTATATACTCTATAATATAGGCCTTATACACACAAGCAACGGAGAGCATACAAAGGCTTTAGAATATTATTTCCGGGCACTAGAACGAAACCCATTCTTACCACAAGCTTTTAATAATATGGCCGTGATCTGTCATTACGTGCGACTATCTCCACTATAGAAAGAAGGGAAAAAGAGCAAATTGACTAGTCAATACTAGAAAAAAATGGGCTTTCTACATATGCATCGTCCAAAGCAACGATTTGTATCAGCTGTAGCAATGAAAGAGACTTTTAAAAAATAGGAAAAAAGATAAGGCCCGCATACTATACTCTATGGATAAAGGATCTAATTGATAAAGAAAGCGCCGTAAAGATCAATTATCGAGCTATCGGATCGATACAGTTAAGAACTGCTTACTTATGTCATGATATGGGA